ATTTTCTATTTCTAAGATAAAGCAACTCAGGTTTTGTCGTTATAGAACATAATAGTTTATAGAAACAATGAAAAATAGATACGAATAGAACCCCAAAAGAAAAAAGGATAAATAAAGAAAAGTAAAAGAATATATAAAAGTTATACAGAATTTTATAAGAATTACTGCCCCTTTTCTTTATTTCCTTAATTGAAAATCGAATTTAGTTTGATTAGGACCAAGCTCCTTAAAAACCCCCGCCCTTTTTAAAATATCCCGAACAGTTCCTGTAGGCTGAGCGCCCTTTTCAAGGAAATATAGAATAGCAGGAACGTTTAAATAACTTTGATTCTTTATCGGATCATAAAAACCCACGTTCCGAAGATCTCTTCCTTCTCTTCGAGATCGAACATCAATTGCAACGATTCGATAGACGGCTCATTGGGATAGATCTAAGTAAATGAACAAGACCCCCCCTAGAAACGTATAGGAAGTTTTCTCCTCGTACGGCTCGAGAAAAAGGATTTGCAGTTTTGTCTACGTATTGAATTCTAATGAATGGCAAACGAGTTGAAAAAATCAATTAGACTTGGATTTAACTCTTTTTTTTTTTTTGTCCTTACTGAGAAAATACAAAATCATTTGTACCCAAAACTCAAGTTGGATAATTCTCAAATAGCTTAAAAGATAAAAATCTTTAGGCAATTTTTTTTTTGAATGGTCTTTAACCCACCTTTTTTTATCTCATTTAAAATAGAATCCTTTTTGATTCTTTATTAGAATCTAGTTATTGAGACAATTTAAAAACAGCGTTTCCTTGTTCTGGGATCCTCTTTTCTTTGTTTTAAATCAGTGGGTTTAGACATTACTTCGGTGCTTCTTAATCCTTCCAAAATGGCAGCAACATACCCCTTTTGTGATTTCTTTATATCAAAATCTCAAAGAATCATACAAACAGTCGATTCCCACGCGATACACACTTTGCATCGAAAGAGTTTTCTCAATTCCAACAAATTTTACTTTTTCATTGAAACCTTGACCGAATCAGATCCTTTCGATTTCTATATTGATGATATACTTACGAAGTTGTTCCAATTTATTGATTGGTATTAACCCTAGATTCTTGCCCCCTAAAAGATAAATCAATACTTTAATTTCTACCCGAGCTCCACCATGTACTATATTCATTAAAACCCACCAAAAGGGGGGATTCTAGTGAAACAGACCAGATGTCGGGCCAAGAGCACCTTCATTCTTAGAAAAGATGGCGGATGTAAGAATAAAAATCCACGCCGGATCGTGTCCTTCAAGTCGCACGTTGCTTTCTACCACATCGTTTCAAACGAAGTTTTACCATAACATCCCTCTTATTTGGAACCCGTATGGGATTGATTCACTTATGGAATCATGAATAGTCATTGGTTCCGTCTATACATAAACATAGTAATCTATACTTAGTTTCTTCTATACAAAACAAAGATGGCAAAAAGTTTTCTAAAGTAATCTTAGCAAGATCCCAACTATTATTGTATGTTATTGTAGGAATGCAACACTTTTTATAAAAAAAACGAAAAGAAATATAGAAATAATACGAAGAAATTAATTTTTTTACTATTTAAAGTTACTCAATATGACCCATCTCTCACTTCTTTGAATGCCAAAGATTCAACTCAGAATAAGCAATCATTAAAAATTTTTCTAATCTAAAAAGTTTCCTATTTCAACATCATTATGAAAAAAATTTTACAGTAAAGACTAAAATTTTGATCATCAAAAAAAGATCAATATCTGTTTCTTTTCGAATTGAACCATCAACGATTTAAAACAGATAAATGGATTGAACAAAAACCCCGTTTTTATATGAGATAGATAAAAAAGACTCATATAATAGAAGATTTAAGTACTTGTTCTTTCGATTCGAATTTTATTAAAAAGATGAACGAATTGGGATTTTTCGGACCTATCAGATAGACAGAACTACAGTCTTTATTATGGATATTCCATAAAAAAAAAAAAGAAAATTCTATCCAATAATTCTATCCAAAATTAGGCATTAATCATTTAAACAGAACATTTTTCTCAAAAGAAACCTTTCCAATGTATATGCCTGGGACGAAAGGATTCGAACCTCCGAATACCGGGACCAAAACCCGTTGCCTTACCACTTGGCCACGCCCCATTTAGATTTCCATTCTATACTCAGAAATAATAATAGAATTATTGGGTCTTGGTCAATTCCAGGGCAAATATCTATAAAAAATCTTTATAGAATAGAGTAGATTCTTGCTAGTATTTTTACGCCTGTAGATATAGAATTCAGCTGAATTCATTGATCATTACATAGAATTCAATTAAGATATTCTATGAAAGTATGATTTCTTCTATTCTCCTTTGTTTGAGAATTGGAGAATTTTTGATTGGGTCGGTTCAAAGAAAAAGAAGGATTTTTGTCTACCTTACTTTACTTCATTTTTCCTTATATCAATAACTCAATCAAAATGCAATTATCTACAAGAACAAAATGTCTGTTATGCTTAATATCTTTAGTTTGATCTGTATCTGTCTTACTTCTGCCGTTTATTCGAGTAGTCTTTTCTTCGCCAAATTGCCCGAGGCCTATGCTTTTTTGAATCCAATCGTAGATCTTATGCCAGTCATACCTTTGTTCTTTTTTCTCTTAGCCTTTGTTTGGCAAGCTGCTGTAAGTTTTCGATGATATCCTTAATATTATATTCTATATTCTATTTATTATCCTAGAAAATTCATGATTTATTCGAGAAAAATTATAAAAACGAATAGGATCAAATAAGTCTTACACTATGAACCTTCAATTCAAACATTTAAATTCTTGATTGGATAGCTGCGATAAATCCAAATCCGGCTCACCCTGTATTCCCCATTCTGCCCTTTTGAAAGACCCTAATAAGGGTTAAGTTAGGGTCCCCCAATAGAATCGGAGGTATGAAAGAATTTTTTAGTACCGAAAGACTCTTATGACAACTGAATTTTAATTTCTGTGAAATTCTTTTATGTTTCGATAAAGCACTTCATTTGTTGGTGTCAAAATATTTGTTATAAAAAAACGGAGGATCTATTCTCTTTTCTCATTTTTTCCAAAAAAATATCTTGGAGATTGTGTAATGCTTACTCTCAAACTTTTCGTTTACACAGTAGTTATATTCTTTGTTTCTCTATTTATCTTTGGATTCCTATCTAATGATCCGGGGCGTAATCCTGGACGTGAAGAATAAAAAGGGGTTTTCGTTTTACTTGCTTGATTTTTCAATTTTCTTAGGATTTTTTTATCTATTCCACATATTTCATTTAACTAGGAAACAAAAACACGATTGTCGCAATTTTAAAGAGAAATAAAATATCAAGTCATCAACAAAAACGGAAAGAGAGGGATTCGAACCCTCGGTACGAATAACTCGTACAACGGATTAGCAATCCGCCGCTTTAGTCCACTCAGCCATCTCTCCCAATTGAAAAAGACAATTACTATGTTACATTACACAAGAAATAAGTATTGAAAAAATTTTTCTTTATTTAGCTTATCTATATTATATCTACAACTTTTATTATTCCATTTAGTTGAAGTAAGGGCTCGGAAGATTCACTATAAAAAAACAGAAGGAAAAATAAAGACGACCCCTTTGAAAGGACCCTTTTTTTTATTTTATTCGCTCGGCCTGGCCTGGTAAGAACCTAGCCGGGCCTTTTTTTGTTCCAACGAATCCTAGCTAAGTTTCTCTTATTTGAAAAAAGGGTAGGTTTGCTATTAAAGCAACAACAAAAAGACGAAGGACTATTTCCATTCTTTTTTCTTATTATAGAATATAACATCAATATCAATACGGCATTTCTTATTATTCTTTCTTCCTTATTTAATTTAGTTATTTGTGACGACCTTACTCTTACTGGAAAAAAAAAGAAACTATGGATTTTTACACAATGCGCTTTTTGTTATGATTTCAGCGGTTTTGGCGAATTGTCTCTATCAAAACGCCTCTAGCAAAAGAAAAGTATATAACTTTTTATTTAGTTATTTAAATTAGACCTCTTTTTTTTATGAATTCTTTTCTTTTGGAATCCCCTCGAAAACGTCAACCCTCCCATTTTCATAATTATTTTATGATCCTGTCTTGATTACCCCAAATTCTCCCTCTTCGACAAAAGGCCCTTTTTTATATAATAATAGCATTGTGGCGGGTATAGTTTAGTGGTAAAAGTGTGATTCGTTCTAGTAACTCCCTTAAAAAGTTAAGGGATCTTTCGGTTTGATTCATATGCCGATAAAAAACTTTATTTCTTAAAAGGATTTAATTCTTTACCTCTCAATGACAAATTCGAGGAAAAATAGAAATTCTCGTGATTTGTATCCAAAGTTCACTTAAAATTTTTAAAATTGGATTATTAAATTGCGAAACATAATTATTGAATTGGATCAATACTTCCAATTGACTGAGTATGAGTAAGGGATCCATGGATGGAGATAGAAAAGTATATTTCTAATCGTAACTAAATATTTCAATTTCTTTTTTCTTTATAAAAAAAAGAAATTGAAGCAAAATAGTATAGCTATTAAATGATGACTTTAGTTTACTAGAATTATCGACATATTCTTTTAGCTCGGTAGAAACAAAACTTTTTTCCTCAGGATACTTTGAAATAGAAATAGAGAACGAAGTAATTAGAAAGGTTGTCATAACCATCTTTTCTAGAAGGATCATCTAGAAAGCCAATCGTTTTGAATGTATTCAAACAACGAGCTGACATAGATGTTATGGATAGAATTTTTTATAATTTAGTTCACATCTGAAATCTAGTAATTTTTCCATCTTCCATAAAGGAGCCGAATGAAAACAAAGTTTCATGTTCGGTTTTGAATTAGAGACGTTAAAAATGCTGAATCGGCGTCGACTATAACCCCTAGCCTTCCAAGCTAACGATGCGGGTTCGATTCCCGCTACCCGCTATATCTACTTTTCTTATATAAAAAAGAAAATATGTTCGATTTT